CAATTGGTAGCATGTTAGGTCTTTAATAGAAGGTTTTCTAAGAGGCCAATAGGTGGGAGAAGTAGGACAAAGACCGCAAAGTATATTACGGAAGCAACTTGTCCAATTATGATAAATGGATCTTCTACGGGTTGTCCTCCAATTCATGTTAGGATTAGGGCAGTGGCGATGAGTGATCAGAAGAAAATTTTGGCTAATGGGCGGAATATCAGGCTACGTTGTTTAGATGTGTGGGTAAATGGCATAATTAGGAGGATAAGGATAGCGAAAAGTAGGGCTAGAACTCCGCCTAGTTTGTTAGGAATTGACCGGAGGATTGCGTAGGCGAATAAAAAGTACCATTCTGGTTTAATGTGCGGGGGGGTAACAAGTGGGTTGGCCGGAATGAAGTTGTCAGGGTCTCCCAGTAGATTTGGGGCAAATGTTGAGAGGGTTGCGAGGGCACCTAATAGGACGGCGAACCCAAAGAGGTCCTTATACGTGTAGTAAGCGTGGAATGGGACTTTGTCTAAATTGGAGTTGAGGCCAGTGGGGTTGGAAGATCCTGTTTGATGAAGGAAGAGCAGGTGAATAATAGTAGCACCAGCGATGGCAAAGGGGAGAACAAAATGAAATGTAAAAAACCGTGTGAGTGTAGCGTTGTCAACAGAGAACCCGCCTCAGATTCATTGGACTAGTTCAGTCCCAATATATGGGGCTGCAGAGAGTAAGTTGGTGATTACAGTTGCACCTCAGAAAGACATCTGCCCTCATGGGAGGACATAGCCTACGAATGCTGTTGCTATAACAAGAAATAGAAGAACTACTCCAATATTTCATGTTTCTTTGAATAGATAGGAGCCGTAATAGAGGCCCCGACCAATGTGGAGATAAATGCAGATAAAAAAGAAAGATGCTCCATTTGCATGTAGATTTCGTAAGAGTCAGCCGTTATTAACGTCCCGGCAGATGTGGGCGATTGATGAGAAGGCAAGGGATGTGTCCGCTGTATAATGTATGGCTAGGAATAAGCCTGTCACAATTTGGGTTACCAGGCAGATGCCCAATAATGAGCCAAAATTTCATCAAGCAGATAAGTTGGCTGGGGCGGGTAAATCAATAAATGAGTTATTAATAATTTTTAAGATTGGGTGGGATTTTCGGATTACAGGGGCCATAAAGTTTTTGTAGTTGAACTACAACAATAGTTTTTCAGACTATGGGTCTAGGTTAAAGTCCTGGCAAAAATATATGTTTACAGAATTTTGTCTAATCGTAGGTGTTTTAGGTGTAGCTTCAAATCCGTCCCCCTATTATGGGGCTTTAAGTTTGGTGCTAGGGGCTGGGGCAGGGTGTTTTTTGATGATCAAGGGGGGTGTAACTTTTTTGTCTTTAGTACTATTTTTGATTTATCTAGGGGGGATAATGGTTGTGTTTGCTTACTGCACTGCTTTGGTAGCTGAGCCGTACCCAGAGGCTTGGGGTAATTCAGGGGTTTTCTTTTATCTCGGGTTCTATATTCTATTATTGGTTTGAGGTGGGTTGAATGGGTGATTTAGTGAGGTGACATTAAGTTTTAAAGGGGAAGATATGGTAGGGTTTAGTGATTTATGAGGCGTAGCTAATTTATACTTGGGCGGTGGGTGATTCTTATTAGGTGGGGGTTGAGGTTTATTATTATGCTTATTCGTGGTTTTAGAAGTTGTTGCTGGGCATAAAACTGGTGCTCTAAAAGCTGTGAGATTGGTGGGCCATAAACATTTGGGAGGTCCTTATAAAGATGATGGGAGTAAGTAATATTAAGGTAATAAGTAGGGCGGATAGATAAAGTTTAATTAGGCCTGTTTGACTTAAACGAACAATAGACATGGGCGGCAGTTGAAGGTTTTTAAGCAGCTCTGGCATTAGGGTCTTTAATAGGATGAGATCCAAAATATGGGCAGATAATTTTCAGGAAAAGTCGAGGACAATTGTGGCAAAGGATCGGTGAAGAACAATCGGATAGAAGCTTGTTGAAAAGTGCTTGGAGAAGATTTTGGTTTTTGGTTTTTCAGTCCAGTGGTGTTTTGCTAGATCGTAGGCAAGAATAAATGAAAATAAAGTAATGAGGGAGGCAGTCAATTTAATATAAAGAGGTATTGTGTGAGTAACTTCATTGTTGGGTACAAAAAAGTGAAGAATAAGTCAGCCTGCAAAGATACTTCCTAAACCAAGTCGGGTGATTGTTGTAAAGATAGGGGTAGATAGTTCATCGAAGTTTACAATGGTGTTGTGGCGGGGGTATTGGAGGGTTGTATAGAATATTAAACGGAGGCTATACACTGCTGTAAATGCAACTGCGATAAGTGTTAGGAAAAGGGCAGTTAGGTTAACGTAGGAGGTGTTTATAGCTTCAACAATAGTATCTTTAGAATAGAAACCGGCGAGAAAGGGGGCGCCTATGAGGGCAAGGCTTCCAATTGTTATGCAGGTGGTAGTTAGGGGTAGATGATACTGCAAGCCTCCCATCTTTCGAATGTCTTGCTCATCATTTAAGCTATGAATAATAATTCCGGAGCATAAGAATAGCATGGCTTTGAAGAACGCGTGAGTACAGATATGAAACAGTGCTAGATGAGGAAGATTTAAACCAATAGATACTATTATTAAACCAAGCTGGCTTGAAGTAGAATAAGCAATAATTTTTTTGATGTCATTTTGTGTCAAGGCGGCTGTCGCGGCAAATACAGTTGAAATAGCACCTAGACACAGGCAGGTAGTGAGGGCTAAGCTATTAAGTTCTAAGACGGAATGAACCCGAATAAGAAGATAAATACCGGCGACTACCATAGTGCTAGAGTGTAGTAGAGCTGAAACTGGGGTGGGGCCTTCTATTGCAGAAGCAAGTCAGGGGTGTAAACCAAATTGAGCAGATTTACTAGCTGCAGCTAAAATAAAGCCTATTAGGGGAAGGGTGGAGGATTCGGCAGTTGTTAAAGCAAAGTCTAAGCCGATAGTTCCGGAGTGAGAAATTAGTCAACAGAATGCTATTAAAAAGCCAATGTCTCCCAGACGATTATAAAGGACCGCTTGAATGGCGGCAACAATCGCGTCATTTCGTGCGTAGTATCATCCAATTAGCAAAAAAGATATTAGACCTACCCCCTCTCATCCTAAAAATAAGGTAATTAAGTTGCCTGAGGTAACAAGAACTACTATTGTTAGAAGAAAAATGAGAAGGTATTTAATAAATTTGTGTTGGCTAGGGTCATGAGCTATGTACCATTGGGAGTACTCTATAATATTTCAAGTAACAAATAGAGCTACTGGCAAGAAGATGGTAGGGAATATATCAAACTTGAAAACAAAGTCTAGGGAGGTAAGAAAGATATCAAATCACGGGATTTTGTTAATAAATCCTGTTGTGGTTTCTGAAATGGTTAAGCATAAAGGTAGGAGAGACACGATAAATGCGTGTTTTACTGCTTTTGAGGCGGCGGCTATAAAATTGGGGGAAGAGGTAGTTAAAAGGGGAAAGATAATAATGATTAGGATTATGATTGATCAAAATAAATTGGAATTTTGGGGAAGGGCAGCATAAATCATGGTTTTAACTTGATTTCAAACAAGGAAAATGCGGGCAGGCCGAGGAATTGAACCTTGGGGGTGAGGAATTAGCAGTACTCATTACACCAGTCATGCCCGGTGGACCGTGGGACATTAACCCACAATTCTAGAATCACAATCTAGTATTTTTAATTAAACTAGGTTCACAGGCTTTTATGTTATTAGTAAATTTGGGTTAAGAGCTAGGAAAATTACAGGAATAATGTGTAGAATAAGAAGAAGTTGCTCTCGGATAATAAAGGGCAGAGGGACCTTAACATGAGGTGGGAATGGTCCGCGCATGGTGGAAGCGAGCATATATAGCGAATAGCCTGTGGTAAATAGTAGCGTTAAGCAAACGAGGAAGAAGCCGATTTTTGATCAATGGAAGAGGGAAGTAAAAATTAGGGTTTCTGCGATAAAGCTGGGTGAAGGGGGAAATCCCATATTAAATAAAACGATCGCAAGTCATCAGGCCCCAGCCAGAGGAAAAATCACTAGCGCACCTCGTAAAATAATAATGGTTCGACTATGGGTGCGTTCATAAATAGTGTTAGCTAAACAAAAGAGGGCCGAAGATGTTAGACCATGTGCGACTATTATTGCTGTAGCTCCACTGAAACTTCAAGAGTTATGAAGGAGGGCAGCTACTACGACTAAATTCATATGGCTGACAGAGGATACGGCGATGAGCGCTTTTAGGTCTGTTTGGCGGAAGCATAATACTGCGGTTACTATAATTCCAAAGAGGGCGAAGATTATGCACAGCAGTGCGGTATGGTATAGGGGTACTGGGAGAATAGTGGATGTGCGGAGTATTCCATAGCCTCCTAATTTTAGTAAAGTGGCTGCAAGTACCATAGAGCCTTCAATTGGGGCTTCAACATGGGCCTTGGGAAGTCATAGATGAAAACCGTACATGGGGAGTTTTACAAGGAACGCTATGTTTAGGGCAAACCACAGTAGAGTAGGGGAATAAAAAGAAGTGGCTCATACTATTAATGGAAGTTCAGGGGAGGGTTTTAATATGCCAAAAGAGGCGTATGTAATAAGAAGGATTGTGATGAGTGGGACGGCTCCCAGGATCGTGTAGACTGTGAAGTAGTTTGAGGCTATAAGCCGAACTTCTTGAGCCCCTCATCGGGAAATAATAATTATTGTTGGGATCAGTGAGGCTTCAAAGAAGAAGAAAAATATTATTAAGTCTGAAGATATGAAGGCCAGAAGGGTAAAGACTTGTAAAAAAGTTGCGTTAGCAATAAATACTCGTTGACGGAGTAGGGGCTCAAAGAATATTTTGGATTGACTCGCTAATAGTGTGAGGGGAAATAACCAACAAGATAAAATTGCTAGGGGGCCTGATATACTGTCAAGAACAAAAAATTCGCTATCCAGATTATGATTCCCATTGAAGATTAAAAATATTGAAAATAAGGAGACTAAGAAGCCATGGGTGGTGGTAAATGATCATAATCGATTTGAGGGGGCTCAAATGATAGTCAAGCAAATTGAAGACCAAGCAAGTAGTATTATCATCGTAGAAGGTGAAGGGTTTTTAGGTTATCTGACCCTTGTGAGCGCGCTGTAGCGACCATTAGGGATAAGCCAAGGCCGGCGTCGCAGGCTGATAGGGCAAGAATAATTAGGGGTAAAATCAGATCTTTTTGTAAGTAGGTGCCCAGGGCCACGGCTAGAAAGATAATTAAAACCATGGATTCAAGGCATAATAGTGTGGACAGTAAGTGAGTACGACTTAGGATTATACCTATTAGGGCAATAATAAATAAAAACACGAGTGTCAGCATAAAGAGACTATGGGGTATAACCATAATTAATTGAGCCGAAATCAATTGTCTTGTTTAGACTAGTCTCTTACTTATTCAGCTCACTCTAATCCTCCTTGTATTCATTCGTACAAAAATCCTAAAGTTAATAGAATAAGAATAGTTGAGGATCAAAAGATTGTTGTGGAGGGAGCATGGAGGTGAATAGCTCAGGGGGAGGGGAGGAGTAAGGCGATTTCAAGATCGAAGAGAAGAAATAGAATAGCTACTAGAAAAAATCGTATTGAGTATGGGAGTCGGGCTGATCCAAGCGGGTCAAACCCACATTCATATGGTGATAATTTTTCTATATCCGGTGCAATTAGGGGCAGCCAGAAGCTAATTGTGACTAAAATAATAGAAATTGATGTTGCGACCAAGAAGAATGTAACCATTATTTTCTCTCGGATTTAAACCAAGACTAGGTGATTGGAAGTCATCTGTACTACTTTATACTAAGAAAATAAGAGCCTCATCAGTAGATAGAAATGTAGAGGAACAGTCACACTACATCTACAAAGTGTCAGTATCATGCTGCGGCTTCGAAGCCGAAGTGATGTTGAGATGTAAAGTGGAAAAACAGTTGGCGGGCTAAACATGTTAGAAGAAACAAGGATCCAATAATTACATGCAAGCCATGAAATCCTGTTGCTACAAAAAAGGTAGTGCCGTAGATACCATCAGCAATAGAGAAAGGAGCTTCATAATATTCTACGGCTTGAAGAACAGTAAAATAAAGTCCCAAAAGAATAGTTAATGAGAGAGCTTGAATAGCCTCTTTACGATCTCCTTGCATAATACTGTGGTGGGCCCATGTGACAGAGACACCAGAAGCCAGCAGGACCGCTGTATTTAAAAGGGGAACTTCAAATGGGTTTAGGGGGGTAATGCCAGTTGGGGGTCATGTTTCACCCACTTCTGGGGTAGGTGCTAGGCTTGCGTCATAAAAAGCTCAAAAGAATCCAATGAAGAAGAACACTTCGGATGTAATAAATAGGATCATACCATACCGTAGACTTTTTTGGACTGGTAATGTGTGGTGGCCTTGGAAGGTCCCCTCCCGTACAATATCTCGTCATCACTGATATATTGTGAGAATAGTGAGTGTTAATCCTAATGCTAGAATTAAAGTTGTGTTAAAATGAAATCATGCGGCAAGGCCGGATGTTAAGAGGAAAGCGGCTGCAGCCCCTATTAAAGGTCAGGGGCTAGGGTCTACTATGTGAAAGGCGTGAGCTTGGTGTGCCATACTACGTATTTTCTTGAAGATAAAGACTAAGTAAGAGAACAAAAACGTACGCTTGAATTATTGCTACTGCAATTTCTAGAATAGTAAGGAGTATAAGGGTTATAAATAAAATAGAAGATACAATTAGAGAGGTGGATAGCATGGCTTCAATAGCCATAGAAATTAAGTGAATTAGTAGGTGGCCGGCTGTTAAGTTAGCTGTTAGTCGGACTCCTAGGGCCAAGGGGCGAATAAAGAGGCTTGTAGTTTCAATGAGGATAAGGGCGGGAATTAAGATAGTTGGGGTTCCTTCCGGAAGTAAATGACCCGCAGCGGCAGTAAATTGTTGTCGGACACCAATGATTACTGTTGATAATCACATTGGAATAGCTAGTCCTAAGTTTATAGATAGTTGAGTTGTAGGTGTAAATGTGTTAGGGAAGAGCCCTAGAATATTTATTGATAACAAAAAGATTATAAGTGCCGTAATTAAGAATGCTCACTTATGCCCTGGGGTGTTAAGGGGTTGAAGAATCTGTTTTGGGAGAGTTTTAAAAAATCATGCTTGAATGGAGATATTTCGGCAAGTAACTCAGGAATTTGAAGGGGTAAGAATAAATAATCAGGGAACAAGTATTGCAATAATTATTAGGGGTACCCCAAAAAGATGTGGAGAAGCAAATTGATGAAAAAGATTTATTGTCATAGTCAAGGTCATGATAAGTCCCCTGTTTTAGAAGTTTTTGGGCTAAAATCATTAGGATAAATGTGGTTTAAAATTTTACTTGGGGCTATAAGCAGAAGAATAGTCCAGGATGAGATAAAGACATATAACCATGGTTCAGGGAGAAGTTGGGGCATCCACTAAGGGTGATTATAGCCACCTGTACACAGCTTAAAAGGCTGTTGCTGATCCATAGCTTCTTAGTGAAGTATTTTGGGCAGCGGATCAAGATAGGAAGTTAGGGAAAGGCAGGGCTTCAATTACGATTGGTATAAAACTATGATTTGCTCCACAGATTTCTGAACATTGTCCGTAGTATGTTCCTGGGCGGGCAACAAGGAAAGACGTTTGGTTTAGTCGCCCAGGGATTGCGTCAATTTTTACCCCCAGAGAGGGGACGGCTCAGGAGTGAAGGACATCTTCAGCAGTGACAAGTATTCGTGTAGCTAGGCCCATAGGGGTTACCATGCGGTTGTCTACTTCAAGTAAACGAAAGTTGCCAGGATTGAGGTCCGCTGTGGGGGTTATGTAAGAATCAAAGCTAAGGTCTGTCATGTCTGAGTATTCGTATGTTCAGTATCATTGATGACCAACAGTTTTTACTGTTATCAGAGGATTGCTAATTTCATCCATAAGATAAAGAATACGTAATGATGGGAGGGCAATAATAATGAGGATTACAGCGGGTATAATAGTTCAAACTATCTCTACGGCTTGTGCATCAATTGTGTTAGTATTTGAGAGTTTAGTGGACATAAGTGTAGTGATAATGTATAACACAAGCGTGCTAATTAGGATGGCTGCTATTAAAGTGTGATCATGGAAGTAAAGTAATTCTTCTATAATTGGGGAGGCTGCGTCTTGAAAGCCTAGTTGAATGGGGTGGGCCATAGAGGGGTACAGGGGTTTCACCAGTGATTCTGTCTTGACAAGGCAGTGTTATGTTTTAACTAACCCCTCACAAGAAAGTGACAGAGCGGTTATGTGCCTGGCTTGAAATCAGGTGATGGGGGTTCGACTCCCTCCTTTCTCGAGTGGTTTTTATTAAAAATGGAGACTCTTCAAATGTGTGGTGCTGCGGTGGAAACCCAAGTAGTCACTCTACATTAGTAACGTTAAGGTGCTGGTCTGTAGTTAATCGTTTAGAAGTAAAAGCTTCTCAGATAATAAATATTATCATTACTACAGCTACTAAGGAGGTTAATGAGCCTACTGATGATAAAGTGTTTCATAGGGTGTAGGCGTCAGGGTAGTCTGAGTACCGCCGGGGTATTCCAGCAAGGCCTAGGAAATGTTGGGGGAAGAATGTTATATTTACCCCCGTAAATATAATTACAAATTGTGCTTTTGCTCAGGTTTTATGTAGTGTGTATCCCGTAAAAAGTGGGAATCAGTGGACAAACCCGGCTATAATTGCAAAGACGGCTCCTATAGATAAGACGTAGTGGAAGTGAGCAACTACATAGTAAGTATCATGTAAGACAATATCGATTGAGGAGTTGGCTAGGACGATCCCTGTTAGTCCCCCTACAGTAAATAAGAAAATAAAACCTAAGGCCCACAACATGGCTGCCTCTCATTTAATAATGCCCCCATGTATAGTAGCGAGTCAGCTAAAAACTTTTACTCCTGTGGGGATAGCAATAATTATTGTTGCGGAGGTAAAGTAGGCTCGGGTATCAACGTTTAAGTCGGTGGTGAATATATGATGAGCTCAAACGATAAAGCCTAGGAGGCCAATAGATAGTATTGCTCAGACTATACCCATGTAGCCAAATGGTTCTTTTTTATCTGAGTAAAAGGCTACGACATGTGAAATAATCCCAAATCCGGGGAGGATAAGAATATATACTTCTGGGTGACCAAAAAATCAGAATAAATGTTGATAAAGGATAGGATCTCCTCCTCCTGCGGGGTCAAAGAATGTTGTGTTTAAGTTTCGATCTGTTAGTAGTATAGTAATACCTGCAGCAAGTACAGGGAGGGACAGAAGGAGTAAGACAGCGGTAATTAAGACAGACCAAACAAATAGTGGTGTCTGGTATTGAGTAGTAGAGGCGGGCTTTATATTAAGGATTGTGGTAATAAAGTTAATAGCCCCTAAGATAGATGACACCCCAGCTAGGTGTAATGAAAAGATGGCTAGGTCTACTGAGGGCCCTGCGTGGGCAAGGTTGCCTGCTAGAGGAGGATAGACAGTTCATCCGGTTCCCGCCCCCGCCTCAACTGCAGAGGAAGCGAGAAGAAGAAAAAATGAGGGGGGTAGGAGTCAGAAGCTTATATTGTTTATTCGAGGAAAGGCTATGTCAGGGGCTCCAACTATCAAGGGAACAAGCCAGTTACCAAAGCCCCCGATTAGAATGGGCATGACCATAAAAAAAATTATTACGAATGCGTGGGCAGTAACAATTACATTATAAATTTGGTCGTCTCCTAAAAGGGTGCCAGGCTGGCTTAACTCAGCTCGGATGAGGAGGCTAAGGGCCGTCCCAATTATCCCAGCTCAGGCGCCGAAGATAAAGTAGAGTGTGCCAATATCTTTGTGGTTGGTGGAAAAAAGTCAACGGGTAATAAACACAGGCAAGGTGGCCGAGTAGGCGGTGGGTTGTAGCCCCAAAGACAGAGGTTTAAGCCCTCTCCTTGCCAGGCCCTGGGGTGTAACATGTGGAATTGCAAATTCCGAGAAGCAGAGTAGTTTCTGCCGGGGCTTCTCCCCTTTCTTCCCCAAGGGGAGAAGTAGAATGAAGCTCGCTGGATTGAGCGTTTAGCTGTTAACTAAAATATTACGGGATCGAGGCCCGTCTTTCTAGAGGACTTTGTCTTAATTTAAAGTTTCTGAGTTGCATTCAGAAGATGTAGGGTAATATCCTGCAAGTCCTACAGAAACTAGAAGGTTTTAACTCCTACTGAAGGCTTTGAAGGCCTTTGGTCTGGTTAGCCTAAGTTTCTACATTAATAAAACTATAGTGGGGGTAAGAGGAAAGGCAAAGATAGCTAGAATGTTCAAGACTGATGTAAGGTGAGTTTTGTTTAAAGTTCGTCATATCAGAAGAGAGTTGGATGTGTTGGGGGATAAAGTTAGTGTGATGATATAAGTGAGTCGGAGGTAAAAGTAAAGGGATAGGAGGGAGGCAAAGGAGATTAACAGTATTAAAAAAATAGTGTTTTGTTTAACTAGCTCAAGAGAAATTAGAAGTTTGGGGGCAAATCCTGTGAGTGGGGGTAGGCCTGCTAGAGACAAGAGAACAAATATTATGGAGGTAGTTAGTGCTGGGGCTTTTGCTCAGGATGTTGAAATTTGGGTGAGGTTAGAAGATGAGAGGGTTATAAGGGACATAAATATGGCTGTTGTTAAAACAATGTAGAAAATGAAGTTAAACATAGCTAGTTGGGGGCTAAATTTTAAAATAATAATAGTTCAGCCTAAGTGGCCAATTGATGAGAAAGCCAAGATTTTTCGTACTTGTGTTTGACTAATACCACCTCAGCCTCCAATAAGAATTGAGGCAAGCCCTACAGCGATTAAAACAAAGAGGTTAATGTGTTGTGAAATTTGAAGAAGAAGAATTATGGGTGCGATTTTTTGTCATGTTGATAAAATAAGTCCTGTGGACAAGGGAACACCTTGAAGGACATCTGGCATTCAAAAGTGAACGGGGGCTAGGCCTAGTTTTATTACTAGTGCAATAGATAAAACAGTGGCGGTGGAGTTTACAGTACATGAGAGGCCCCATTCTCCTGTTTTTCAAGCGTTATACAGGCAGGAGAATAAAATAAGGGCCGAAGCAGCCGCTTGAGTCAAGAAGTATTTTGTGGCGGCTTCGACGGCTCGGGGGTGAAAGTTTTTTGTTAGCAGGGGAATAATAGCGAGTGTATTAATTTCTAGTCCAATTCAAGCAAGAAGTCAGTGATGGCTCGATAACGTAACAGTCGTTCCAATTGCAAGGCTTATAAGGAGAATTGATAAAGTTACGGGATTAATTAGTAAAGGATGGATTTTAACCGTCATCTTTGGGGCATGGGCCCAAGAGCTTATTTAGCTGACTTTACTAAAGAATAGTATAGTGGAAGTACATAGGGTTTTGATCTCTATTGTGCAGGTTCAAGTCCTGTTTCTTTAAGGAAATGAGGGGGTTTGAACCCCTATTTACCTCCCTATCAAGGAGGTCCCTATCTTTCGGGCACATTTCCAAATTTGAGGTGGTGTAATGATAAGAGAAATCGGAAATGAGATATGTAAAATGGTAAGAGCAATGGTAAGGGGTAAAAAGCTCTTTCATACTAGGTGTATAAGTTGATCATAGCGAAACCGAGGATAAGAGGCGCGAACCCAGAGGAAAAAAATAACCAAGATCGATGCTTTCATTATAAGCATTAAGGTGGAGAGGGGTATAACAGAGAGAGGGCCAAGGAATAAAATAGTTGATAAAGTATTTATCATAAGGATATTAGCGTATTCGGCTAAAAAAAATAGGGCAAATGGCCCCCCAGCGTATTCTACATTAAATCCTGAGACAAGTTCTGATTCTCCTTCAGTTAGGTCGAATGGGGCTCGATTGGTTTCGGCGAGGGTTGAGATTAACCATATAAGTGCTAGGGGTCAGGCAGGGAAGATAAGTCAGACATATTGTTGAGTAGTGTTAAAAAAATATAGAGAGAATCCCCCGGTTAAAAATACGGTGCAGAGGATGATTAAGGCTAGGGTAACTTCATAGGAAATAGTTTGGGCAACAGCTCGTAAGGCTCCAATAAGAGCATATTTAGAATTTGAGGCTCATCCGGAGCCGAGAATTGTATAAACGGTTAAACTGGAAATGGCCAGAATAAATAGAATACTTAGATTGAGATCTGAAAGGGCAATTGGCATAGTAAATGGGGCTCATATAAATATGGCTAAGATTAATCCTATAGTGGGGGTTAAAATAAATAATACTTGAGAAGAAGTTGTTGGTCGAATGGGTTCTTTAATAAAGAGTTTAACTCCGTCTGCAATTGGTTGGAGTAAGCCAAATGGTCCTACCACATTGGGACCCTTACGATGCTGCATGTAGCCCAGTACTTTTCGTTCAATTAGGGTAAGGAAGGCTACTGCGAGAAGAATTGGAATAATGTAAAGAACAGCTTGAATTACAGCTATTAAGAGTGTCATAGTTAACGAGGGGATTTGAACCCCTAAATAAAAGGGCTTAGGTCTTTTGCATAGCCGGGTTTTGCTGCGTTAACATTCCCTTGTCGTGGGAAAGGTAGTAGGTGCATAATTAAGTTGTATACATTATGTTTAGTTATGGTTTATTAAGACAGAGACCATGCTATTCCGGCCCTTTCGTACTAGGAACAGCCCTTTATAGATAGAAACCGACCTGGATTACTCCGGTCTGAACTCAGATCACGTAGGGTTTTAATCGTTGAACAAACGAACCTTTAGTAGCGGCTGCACCACTCGGACACCCTGATCCAACATCGAGGTCGTAAACCCACTCGGCGATAGGGACTCTAGGAGTGGATAGCGCTGTTATCCCCAGGGTAACTTGGTTCATTGATCAACAAAATATTGGATCATTGTATGTTAATTTGTTAATTCTTAGAGGTGTGGCTCTTGGATTACGATTTTATTCTTTTCATTACGGAGGTTAGGTTGTTCTCCGTGGTCACCCCAACCCAAAACTAACAGATAGGTTCCTTAAAATATTTGTAGGTTGTATGGTTATCTGTTGAGTTTGAAGCTCCATGGGGTCTTCTCGTCTTATAAAGTTATCCCCGCTTCTTCACGGGGAAATCAATTTCACCGATTAGAAAAAGGAGACAGTGGGACCCTCGTGATGCCATTGATTCTAGTCCTCATTTAAAGAACAAGTGATTGTGCTACCTTCGCACGGTCAGAGTACCGCGGCCGTTAAATCCTGTCACTGGGCAGGCGGGACCTCTTATATTTTAGCAAGAGGCGATGTTTTTGGTAAACAGGCGGGGTCGTGTGTTTGCCGAGTTCCTTCTTTTTCTTTTAATCTTTCCTGTAATATTCTAGTGTTAGGTTGACGTTGAGGTCTATAAAATTTCCTGGCTGAGTTATTATAGTCAAATCATTTACGTTAATTGCCAGTGGGGAGTCCATTCTGGCTTTAACTTATATTTAGGAGAAATACTATTTCTTGTTACTAATTCTAGCATAATGACTTTTATATGTGTATAAAATCACTCAGTAGTGGTAATGGGTTTAGGGTGTGTTGAGGAATTAAAAAGTCCCCACAATTAAGCTTTAACGCTTTTTTATAGGTGGCTGCTTTTAGGCCCACTTTTTTGGGAAAATGAAGACTTTACCCAATAGCGGAGGTTGTATCCTGTTTCAAATAAGCTGTACCTTATTTGAATAACTCTTAAGTTTATATTATATGTTGTATTATATTTATCGGAAAACTTAAGGGTGAACTAAAATTCTTTTCCTGAGTAACCAGCTATCTCTAAGTTCGATAGGTATATCACCTCTACTTGAAAATCTTCCCACTCTTTTGCAACAGAGACGGGTTGGCCCTGGAGGCTGTTTCGAAGTAGCTCACTTAGTTTCGGGGGGGCAAACTAAAGAATTATTTTGCTTGATAAGACTAGCTAGACCATGATGCAAAAGGTACGAGGTTATATCTCTGCTTTGCAGTGCTTAAAATTGTTTCATTTTTATTTCACCTTTCCCTTGCGGTACTAAATTTAAAGCGCCTATAAATTTTTTAATCACCTTTACTAGAAATTTCTAATGGTTTATGAAGAGCCTGAAGAATGGGAGTGTATGAGGAGGATAGAGGGCTTGGTTTTAGGCTCAAAATGATCAGGGTCGAACAGATATTTTCTCGGCGTAAGCGAGAGGCTTTAGTTAAGCTACATTTTGACCAAGCGCACTTTCCAGTACGCTTACCGTGTTACGACTTACCTCTTCTCGAATGCAAAGTGTGTTAGGAACTTTTTGGTTACTATTGAAGAGGGTGACGGGCGGTGTGTACTTGTCCCAGCACCTAATTAAAAAGAACGCTCTATTTTCTTTTTACTACTAAATCCACCTTCATTTCTGAGTTTTCATACAGGTTTTCGTGTGTTCTAGATTAGAAATTGTAGCCCATCGCTCCCATTTCATAGGCTGCACCTTGACCTGACGTATTGGTTAATGGAACATTGGGCCCACTGATCTTTCATATGGTAAACTTACGACGGAAGTATACAGGCTGATTAGCAAGAAATGGTTAGGTATAGCGGGTATAATCGATTACAGGACAGGCTCCTCTAGGGGGATGGGACACCGTCAAGTCCTTTGGATTTAAAGCATGGCTTGTAATATCCTGGCGTTTATTCAGTAAATTTTTTTACGGCTGGGCATAGTGGAGTACCTAATTCCAGTTTGGTTCTCAGCTGTCGTGTGTTCAAGTAAATTAGAGTAACTTTCGTAATCGGTTTTCTAAAGAGCAGGCTTAGCACTACCAGGCTTAAATATAACTCTAAATCAATTTAAATCTTTAATCACGCTTTACGCCGAGCATTATCAACTTGAGCCTCCCCGAAGGGTTTGATGGTCTATCCGCGGCGGCTGGCACCACATTTGCCGGCCCAAAGAAATATTCTTTTTCTTCAACTGATTCAAGCTAGCGCTTATAATCAAAGTTTGTTACTGCTGAAGACCCTTGAGGGCGTGGTGAAACTAGGCGTCGTGGGCTGGATAATCCGTGCCTGATGCCAGCTCCTTGATCTAAAAAGATTTTAAGGGCGTTCTCACGGGTATGCGGAGACTTGCATGTATAAGTTGAGAAGTTGTTGATAATAAGGCCGGGACCAATCCTTTATACCCTTAGAGCTTTTTAGGGCTCATCTTAGCGTTTTCAGCGCTACGCTATATGTTTAAGCTATAAGAGTATGAGGTCAAGACATAATTTAATTAGAATATTGGCTTTGGGGGCCAATAGTAGAGGTTTAATTCCTCTTGTCTTGAAGCCTTTGGCAGGGCACTAGTCTGCTATCTTCGGCTTACAAGACCGATGTTTTGCAATAAACTACTAAGGCGGAGCTTTCACTTGGATTTGCACCAAGAGAGGGTGGCACCTAAAGCCAGTGGAGGGCTATTCTCCATTAAAAGCACATTTTAGGGCTTGTTTTGGATAATTTACGGGGATGTTCCAAAGATCAGGGGGGGGGCGGGGGTCGTGATCATTGGAACATCGGCGGAAGTGATGTTTAGTAAGCCTTATATATACAGGTATACGTGTGTTTTATAAAAGTTGATTTACTATAATTTAC